CATTAGGGAATGATTGAATAATCAAACCCTCATGAATCATTTTTTTTTCTTCCATTCCGGGCAAAACCTCCTAAAAGTATCAACTAATAGAGTAAAGACAATAGATAATCTGCTCTTTCTCTCACAAATTAGAAATTTTTTATCTAATTCGGAGATTACCATATATAACATAAAATTTCTCCCCCAATTCTTTCTAGTCGAGCTTCCCGATCCGTCATTATACCTCGAGAGGTGGAAAGAATTACAATTCCCATTCCACCTAAAATTCTAGGAATTCTTTGATAGTTAGAATAGATTCGTAGACTAGGCCGACTTACTCTTTTTAAATTTAAACTATTTCTATAAGGTCCTTTCCTATTTCTTCTATGTCGCAGAGTTAAAACCAAAAAAGATTTGTTTCTTTCTTGATGTTTTCTCGAGTTTTCAATAAAGCCTTCTCGTAAAAGTATTTTAACAATGCTTTCGGTGATGTTAGTAGATGCTATTCGAACTCTTCCTTTTCTATTCATGTCAGCATTTCGTATAGAGGTTATTATATCAGCAATAGTGTCCCTACCCATGATAAACTAAAATCAGTGGTGTCTCCGAATTTTAATATAATCAACATGCTTTTTTTATTAATTTATTTTTTTTTTATGAATTTTCAATCAAAAAAAAAATTCAAAACGAAAGGTATATACGTGATACACAATCTACTATTTCATTCAAATATCCTACTTATCATCTTATAATACCTCAGGGGCTAATGAAAGTATTTTAGTAAAGTTTTGTTTCAATTCCCGGGGAATCGCACCAAAAACTCTAGTTCCTTTTGGATTTCCTTTTTCATCAATGATAACTGCAGCATTGTCATCATATCGTATTATCAAACCGTTGTCGCGTTTGAGTTCTTTACAGGTACGTACAATTACAGCTCTGATCACTTCTGATCTTTCTAAGTGCTTACTTGGTTTTGCTTTTTTGACCACAGCAACAATAACGTCACCAATACGAGCATATCGACGATTGCTAACTCCTATGATTCGAATACACATCAATTTTCGAGCCCCGCTGTTGTCTGCTACATTCAAATAGGTTTGAGGTTGAATCATATCTTCTTTTTATCTGTTCTTTCAATAAATGCAAACAACCAAAGGGCGAAAAAGAAAAAGAAATATTGTTTGTCCAAAATAAAAAGTAAAAAGAATCTCCGGTTGTTTTTATCTCCAAGATCCATTTCCTTTGGTTCTACATTCCTATCCTGAAATAATGAATTGAGTTCGTATAGGCATTTTAGATGCCGCTATCGAGATAGCCCGAAGGGCTATATTTTCTGCTACTCCGCTTATTTCATAAAGTATTCGACCTGGTTTGACAACAGCTACCCAATAATGGGAGGGTCCTTTCCCCGAACCCATACGGGTTTCCGCAGATTTTATTGTAAGTGGTTTGTCTGGAAATATACGTACCCATATTTTTCCACCGCGACGTGCATTTCGCGTCATTGCTCGCCGCCCCGCTTCTATTTGTCTAGGCGTGATCCAAGCAGGTTCAAGTGCCTGAAGAGCATATCTTCCGAAACAAATACGATTCCCCCGATAAGATAATCCCTTCATTCTTCCTCTATGTTGTTTACAGAATCTGGTTCTTTTGGGGTTATAGTTGATGGTTTTTTCTTAATTCCATCTCTATTACAGAACCGGACATGAGAGTTTCTTCTCATCCGGCTCCTCGCGAATGAAAAAATTTCAATTAGAATTCAATTTAATATGATATGAATATTTAGAAATTGAATTCTAATTAGAATAGAATTCAAAATTAATTTATAGATTAATATATTATAAATTTTTCAATGAATAAAAATGAATAGAATAATAATCTTTCATTAAGATATACATGTCATAATACACAAAATCAATGGATTCCTTGATATTCATCAGATTCTTTTATATTCATCTAATTTATTAGATATTTTTGTATTTGGATTTATAAGTTAATTTGAAATTAATTTTTTATATAGTTTGTATTTATTTTTTTGTATAGATATATTTTATTAGATTGCTCTTATTTTATTTTAGCAATGCAATCTAATAAAAAAGGAATTTTCGCGGGCGAATATTTACTCTTTCAATATCTATTTCAGTTTTATATGATTAGTTTATCACTTTTCAGAATAGATGAATTGGTCTCTGGTTCGTTCCGCCATCCTTCCCAATGAATCATTAGGATTCATTTTCAATTGAATCTTCTGTATTCACGGATTCCATCGTTCCCATCGCTTCTTGATTAATGGTTAGGTCTCCATTCTACAATGGAGCTCTTAATGAACTTTGTTCTTGAGCCAACCTTCTTAGTCTTTATTGGCTTGAGGCTCTTACTTCTTTCTTTTTTCTATGAATAGATTCATATCAGATAATTATGTGTGAATCTGTATTCATGCTTTATTACATTGTCTTTTATGATATGACCTTACATAGTGGAATCTTATATCATTTCTATTCGTTTTTTTCTTTCTTTCGCCTTTCCTTTTATCCGCATCCCCTTCCTTTAATGTATATTTTTCTTTTTTTTTTTTTGACAACTCTTTCGATTTCTTGTTTATGCAAAAAAAAAAATTCAGTTGCTGCAATGATAGGACCACAATATCATATCTTGACTGCTTCTTTGGATCCAGATAATGTGATGCGATGAGTTGGTTATTAGTTCTATAGTCATTAGTTCATACTTCATACTATGGGCTCTTACCCTTTTTTTTCGTCTTAATTATAACAAAAACCAACGAGTCACACACTAAGCATAGCAATTCTATCAAAAGGTCAATCGAATTTTTATTCAACCTTATGGAATTTTAAATGAGAATTGTTTTGATGGAAATTTGATGGAAAAAAAGGTTGTCATTCTTTGTTCTATCGTTAAATCAAAACAGAAAGACAAGTCAAGTAATATTATTTCTCGTCTATAAATATCCAAATTTTGATACAAAATATCCCATAGATAGTTCGAATCGTATAGGCGCAATAATCAATTTTCGCGCGAATGGTTTGTAGGGGAACCCTACCCTCTCTTATCCAGTCAACACGTGCAATGTCTTTTCCACCGAGACGGCCTGCGATTTGTATTTTAATTCCTTTTGTCTCAGCTTGTTCGGCTAATTCAATAGCCTTTTTCATTGCTTTTCGAAAGGGTACCCTATTTCTTAATTGTAGGGTTATAAATTCTGCAAGAATATTTGGATGTCTATAAGGTTTTGCAATTCTTGTAATAGCAATGTTGAGTTTTCGGTTCATACAATTCAATTCTTTTTGTAGATTTCTTTTGAGGTCTTTGATCCCTTGTGATCCATTTTCTATTAATAACTTGGGAAATCCCATATGGATGATAACCTGTATCAGATCGATTCTTTTTTGAATTTCGATACGTGCAATTCCTTCGACACCTGAGGATGTTCTTGTCTTTTTTTGTACATAATTTTTTTGTACATAATTTTTTATAAAATTCCGTATTTTTTGATCTTCTTGTAGACCTTCAGAATAATTTTTTGGTTGTGCAAACCAAAGGGAATAATGATCTTGGGTTGTACCAAGTCTGAAACCAAGTGGGTTTATTTTTCGTGCCATATTAGTAAATATTTAGCTCCCCTTTCATTATTAGTAATAATATTATTTCGGATAACATTCTGGAATTTGAAAACTTCGCAGCATACCAAATTTGTTGTGTATCTTTTTGTGAAAGAGGAAATATATCATTTCCCAATTGTACCAAGAAGAATGGCTTTTGTAATACAATAGTTATGTGACAAGTAGGTCTTTTTATAATAGAATTACGTCCTTGAGCTCGGGGTTTTATTTTTTTTCTCTTAGTTCCTTTGTTAACTTCGACTTTAATAATCATTAACTCTGATGGGTTGAAACCCCTATTCTCAGCATTTGCTCTTGCAGCCTTCATCAAATTTACGATGGGGTAACATGCTCTATAGGGCATGAATCCTAACATAAAAAGTGCCTCGTAGTAGTTACGTCCACGGATCTGATTAATTACTCTTTGTGCTTTGTGAACAGACATTGGTATATATCGACCAAAAGCATATGTTCCCCTTATTTTCTTCATAATACGTAATCTCTCGTATTCTTCCCTTGACTTGTTGAACATTCCCATTCAAGTTTACCTCCTATTAATGAACAATAAATATCTGTATTTTTTATATAAAAAAAAATTGAACGGTTAACGGCGACGAGATTTTTTATCGTTTTTTTGATATTTTTTATCGTTTTTTTGATATTTTTTATCGTTTTTTTGAGATTTTTTATCCCTTTTTTGAGATTTTTTATCGTTTTTTTCGTGTTCTTGGAAATTAAAAGTCGGTACAAATTCTCCCAATTTATGACCTGTTATACGAGGCGTTATGTAAATGGGCAAGTGTTCCTTTCCATTATGGATAGCAATTGTGTGGCCAATCATTATGGGTATAATAGTGGATGCCCGAGACCAAGTTACAATTATTTCTTTTTTCGTCTTTGTGTTAAGCTTATCAATTTTTCTTAATAAATGATTCGCTACAAAAGGATTTTTATTTAGTGAACGTGTCATAGTTAATTACTCCTATTTTTTTTTTGTAAATGTAAAGACAAGGAAACAAATTCTATTTTCTTTCCTATTTACTTCTATTTTCTTTCCGATTTACTACGTCGACGAATAATCAAATTATCACTATATTTATTCCTTTTTCTACTTCTTCTTCCAAGTGCAGGATAACCCCAAGGGGTTGTGGGGTTTTTTCTACCAATTGGGGCCCTCCCTTCACCACCCCCATGGGGATGGTCTACAGGGTTCATAACTACTCCTCTTACTACAGGACGCTTACCTAGCCAACGCTTGGATCCGGCTCTACCCAAACTTTTATGCTTAACTCCAACATTCCCCACTTGTCCGACTGTTGCTGAGCAGTTTTTGGATATAAAACGGACTTCCCCAGAAGGTAATTTTAATGTGGCCGATTTCCCCTCTTTTGCAATCAGTTTTGCTACAGTACCCGCTGCTCTAGCTAATTGTCCACCCTTTCCAAGTGTCATTTCTATGTTATGTATGGCTATGCCTAAGGGCATATTGGTCAAAGTTAGGGCATTCCCCATTTTTATAGGCCCTTTTGTTCCAGAAAAAATGGTATCTCCAATTATAGCCCCTCTGGGATGTAAAATATATCTCTTTTCACCATCCCCATAGTGTATGAGACAAATGTACGCATTTCTATTAGGATCGTATTCTATGGTTACGATTCTACCATATACGTCTTTTTCATTCCGTCGAAAATCTATTTTACGGTATAGACGCTTATGACCTCCCCCTCTATGCCTTGCGGTAATGATTCCTCTGGCATTACGGCCTTTACCACAACGACGCTGTCCATGGATCAATTTATTTCGTGGATTGGATTTCACTTGATTGTCTACGGCTCCCTTGCGTGTGCTCGGGGTCGAAGTTTTGTATAAATGTATGGCCATGTTATTAAGTATTTTGATTTCAGTTTCTTTTCTTTATAACTTTTCTTCTGTCTAATTTCTAATGAGGTGGAATAGAATAACCCGATTGAAGCGTAATGATCAATGCATTGTATGTCCCAAAATAGGTCCCATTCTTCTACCCTTTCTCGGGAGTCGATGACTATTCATAGCTATTACCTTGACACCAAAAAAGAGTTCGACCCAATGCTTTATTTTCGCCCTAGTGGATGCCCGAGACCAAGTTACAATTATTTCTTTTTCCGCCTTTGTGTTAATATTTGATTCCATCCATAAATAGATTTTCTTCCCTATGAGTTCGAGTCTCAATAAGAATGCTAGTTCTTACTGTTCCTATAATTACATATGAAAATGAAATATATAAATAACATATATAAATATATAAATAACATATATAAATATATAAATAACATATATAAATATATAAATAACATATATAAATATAAAACACCAATTGCTGATGAGATTTCATTGATACAGAGCCAATTCCAATAGACTTATTGGAGGGTCCCATTGGCGTGCATCCAGTAGGAATTGAACCTACGAATTCGCCAATTATGAGTTGGGCGCTTTAACCATTCAGCCATGGATGCTTAGCGGGGATCCTCGTACATGGTGAATAACCATGTTCCAATTGAAATGAAATCTTTAGGATAAATCAATAAATACAATTTAGGAGGAACAAAATCAATGAGGAATATAATTCTATCAGACCAATCAGAAGGACCTGAATTCAAATTATGGATTTTCGAATGGAGAGAGATATTGAGAGAGATCAAGAATTCTCACTATGATTCATGGACCCAAATCAATTCATTGGGATCCTTGATTCACATTATTGTTCACCAAGAACGTTTTCTAAAACTCTTTGACCCCCGAATTTGGAGTATCCTACTTTCACGCAATATCAAGGGTGTAGTACTCTTTTTTGTAGTAGTGTTCCTTATAAGTAGAATTCACAATCGAAATATGGTCGAAAGAAAAAATCTCTATTTGAGAGGGCTTCTTCCTATACCTATGAATTCCGTTGGACCCAGAAATGATACATTGGAAAAATCCTTTTGGTCTTCCAATATGATTGTTTCCCTCCTCTTCCTTCCAAAAGGAAAAAAGATTTCTGAGAGTTGTTTCCTGGATCCGAAAGAGAGTACTTGGTTTCTTCCAATAACTAAAAAGTGTATCATGCCTGAATCTAACTGGGGTTCGCGGTGGTGGAGGAACTGGATCGGAAAAAGGAGGGATTCTAGTTGTAAGATATCTAATGAAACCGTCGCTGGAATTGAGATCTCATTCAAAGAGAAAGATATCAAATATCTGGAGTTTCTCTTTGTATATTATCTGGATGATCCGATCCGCAAGGACCATGATTGGGAATTGTTTGATCGTCTTTCTCTGCGAAACATAATCAACTTGAATTCGGGACAACTTTTCGAAATCTTAGTGAAGCACTGGATTTGTTATCTCATGCCTGCTTTTCGTGAAAAAATACCAATTGAAGTGGAGGGTTTCGTCAAACAACAAGGGGCTGGGTCAACTATTCAATCAAATGATATTGAGCATGTTTCCCATCTCTTCTCGAGAAACAAGTGGGCTATTTCTTTGCAAAATTGTGCTCAATTTCATATGTGGCAATTCCACCAAGATCTCTTCGTTAGTTGGGGGAAGAATCCGTACGAATCGGATTTTTTGAGGAACGTATCGAGAGAGAATTGGATTTGGTTAGACAATGTGTGGTTGGTAAACAAGGATCGGTTTTTTAGCAAGGTGCGGAATGTATCGTCAAATATTCAATATGATTCCACAAGATCTAGTTTCGTTCAAGTAACGGATTCTAGCCAATTGAAAGGATCTTCTGATCAATCTAGAGATCGTTTGGATTCCATTAATAATACGGAAGGAACAGAGATAGAATCAGACCGATTCCCGAAATGCCTTTCTGGATATTCCTCAATGTCTCGGCTATTCACGGAACGTGAGAAGCAGATGATTATTCATCCGCTTCCGG